GATTCCCGCGTAGTCCAAAGAAATATGAAAATAATAATAATAAAAATATCCAATTTTATCTCTATCGAATTTTAATATCAGAATAGTGAATAGAATTATGGTGCAATGGGTTAGGTCCACTTACTTTTTCTTTTGTTGATTTCTAATCGATTTAATTGGAATAATCGAAAATAGGAAAGTAATGAAAATATTTTATTCAAGGAGACGACTTATCCATATTTATTTTTATTATAATTTATAATATTAAATAATAAGCAAATTTATAACTATACTCTAATTTAACTCTAATTTATTAGTATGTTATCATTTATATAATGATAAAAAATTATACGTATATTACATTATATAATTTGTTACTTTGATTTATTACAAATATCCACAATAACTTTATTCCTAATTCAAATAGGAATACTACCACCGGATTTTTTTTTTATTTATGAAAAAACCAAAGCCCCTTATCGGATTTGAACCGATGACTTACGCCTTACCATGGCGTTACTCTACCACTGAGTTAAAAGGGCTTGTTTGATTCAATTCCTGAATAAAGTCACTAGTCACTATGAGTTTAGTATATAGACTTATTATAATATATGTATAGCGATTCGTTCAGAAATGAAAAATTTGACTTGTCTGTTAAATAAAATTCTAGGGGAGGATATACTAGTGAATATAGTTAAAATAAAATGGTTTATTGATATTGGATTTGATAAATAGCAATACAATGACAATGGATTTGTTCCGATTGTAATTGACATCATAACGAAATTGATTGGATTGATACACGTACCTACTAATTTAACAGGGATCCAACATATTTCATTGAATGATTGATAAAGAAATTTGGCGCAGCCTCTGAACTAAATTATGAACTAAATTATTGGCGGAAAAAAATGCTATAGAATCGTGAAAGATGGAAAGATCCTCCGTCTCGAGTCATACCATCCCATTATATTGACAATTTTTAAAATTGTGCATACTATCAGCATAGTATCCTGGCGGTCGTTCAAGTATGATATGCCCCCATCGTCTAGCGGTCCAGGACATCTCTCTTTCAAGGAGGCAGCGGGGATTCGACTTCCCCTGGGGGTAGGGTACTACGAAAGGAAGTTGATCATGGATTATCAATAAGCCTGGAATTTTTTCTTCCTGGGTCGATGCCCGAGCGGTTAATGGGGACGGACTGTAAATTCGTTGGCAATATGTCTACGCTGGTTCAAATCCAGCTCGGCCCAAAAATCTGCCGATCTACCACGAAATGGTATCATATAACCCATTTTGTGCTCTCCAGAAATGCCCGATCCCCCAATATGTAAGAGAAATTTTCTTCTCTGCTATATCTATAGCACTATTTATTTACTCTATTTTTCCAACAAATTAGGATCTTGATAATGATAAATTCATATCAGGATCTGTAAGTATAAAATACAATCGAAGGAAAGGGATAAAGAAAAAAACCTTTTCATTGAAAAAGTAATTATCCCATTTATTTGGCAATAACGAAAGGATTACTAGTAATCCAGGTCAGTCTCACTAAAGCGCATACCAATATGAGTATTATATATATCACTCGCGGCTCTGTTACAACACGCCAATTTGAATCTAAATGCAAAATTGAAGGGGTTAGAATAAAATAATAAAAATATCTATACATAATACTTTATACTTTATTTTATTATTGTATTTACTTGGGATTGTAGTTCAATTGGTCAGAGCACCGCCCTGTCAAGGCGGAAGCTGCGGGTTCGAGCCCCGTCAGTCCCGACGGATCCAATAAAAAAAATAGATAAACTCCGCTCTCTATTTTTTGTGAAAGTAAGTCGAATTTCGTTCCCAACAGCAATCCCTCTTCTTTATTAAAAAAAAAGGGGGGTTTCCTTGAAAGAACAAACTTTATTTATTTTTATATAAAAATAAATAATATTTATATAAAAATAAATAATAATAATTAATTTATAGTTAATTTGATGGAATATTAGATTTTTTATACCGAAACCTGTACTCGTATTTATCATCCTTCTTTTGTTTTCCAAGGAGATTAGATTCGATCAGTAAAAAAAGAAGTTTCGAACTTAACTCCTTCCTCTTTTTTTTTTATTTATCGTCTATTGTTTGTTGGGGGTTGTTTAGAATCAATGGTACGTGTAAGGGCGGTTCAATGATACTTCATCAGATGGTTGTACAAACAGGGCTGTAGGTTATATAAAAGAAAGAATAAAAAAGAATGAAATGATAAAAAAAAAAAGGAAAATTATTGGTTGGATCAGGAATAAAATTTGGAGTTCCGTATGGATAAAAGATCGTCCTATGTTATACTATTCAATTCTTGACGATGAGTTGATTTGATAGTGCAGATATTGTTATTCATGATATTGATGGATCCGATTCGATATCATCGAGATGTAATTCATCCCATTGAATTTACAAGCGAAAGATTTATTATCTCTATGGGATTAACTCCCGAGTTATTGCGAATTAAATTAAAGAAAAACGAAACAATGAGATTATGGAAGTAAATATTCTCGCATTTATTGCTACTGCACTGTTTATTCTAGTTCCTACCGCTTTTTTACTTATAATATACGTCAAAACAGTCAGCCAAGGTGATTAATTTGAATTAATCTGGACTTTTTAGTTCTTATCAATAATTGAAGAGAAGAAAGGGATTCAAATTTCGCGTCTTAAATGAACGGGGCAGACTAGAATTCGCCGTTTTCTATGAAATAAATACGATAGTATGGTAGAAAGATTCAGATATTTCTTTCTACCATACTATCTACTATTGTTATTGTAGTGTATATAAGGTGTATTGTAATCCGGATTAATTTAATAGAGATCAATCTACAATAGTTCGTCAGATTTCTATATATCGGTATATATATATGGATATCAATTACATATTATATATAATTTATATAGTGCCCCCCCCAATTCGATTTCTTTGCTTTATCCATCTGTCTTATATTTAATTTGTGTTGATTTCAATCAATTTGAAATAATTGAAAAGCGACTCGTACGATTCTAATTCCCGGATTGCTGATTATTTTCAATATGAATTCCGATCAAAAGAATCAAGGGCCTTTTTGATGGGTATAATAAAAGAAAATGAAAGTAATCTTTTTATTAGCATAGCATTCTGACGAAGAAGTCATTGATCCATCAGTTTACAGATGATCTATGGAAACTCCTTCGAATTTCAAAAAAAAAAAGGGGGGCTAAAGGATTAGTAAACCTCTTTTAACGTTTGAATAGTGCGTTCAATAAAACAAGTACAACATAAATCAAATTTTCAAAATATTAAAACAAACGGGAAGTGCGCAATATGTGATTCGCCCAAGACAAGACACTATTTTAGTCTGTGTAGTATCTCGTTAAAGAACTACTATGTCTGTGTTGTTTCCGATAGAAAATGTGTATCTACGTAACGGTAATGGAATAACAGAACTCTTTTCTTTTTGAATAATAAAAAAGGAACAAAAAAAGTAAAATAAAAAAAGTTCAACTCTTACTCAAGGTCCATATCTAATTTTAGTAAGAGTCGGTTCATCGAAATAGAAAATTGATCAAGAATTCAGTTGGAATAAATTTACTACCATTTGTATTTCTTTTACTTTGTAGTCTTTTTACTTTCGAAATACAAACACGGAAATAATTGAAATATTTATTTGATTGAAAGAATATTCTTCATATATAAAGAATATTCTTCATATATATTATTCATAAACTATATTACTACACTAAAACCCAAGAAAATTTTGAAATGGAGATATTTTTTTATTTCTATTTCAATTTAAAAATTGAATTTTAAATTGAAATAGTGTTGAAATAATGAAATTTCAACTAAAAAAAACTTTTCAGATCTGAACGATTTATATCAAAATTGATACAGTTTAATTACTAAACTCAATTACAATTAGTAATACTTCTAGAGTCCACTTCTTCCCCATACTACGAGTGAAAGAGAAAATGTAAAGACTACCATTAAAGCAGCCCAAGCGAGATTTACTATATCCATGTGAATTATGTCCCCTATCTCTATGACGGAATTCTTGAATTATTGTTCACTACTAAATAATAGTGGAATCACTGGCGCAGAGTCAAAAATTCTGACCTAAGATCGTTGATGAAACAATCCAATAAATCCAACTCGAACTTATAAGGGGTCTTAGAAGAGTTCTAGTATAATCAGAAAAGAAACGATTAAGCACAAGAAAAATATGCGGAGACCCCTTTGGAAGTATCAAAGAAATGCTACTAATATATAGTATGTAGAAATAATAAAAATCGAAAAATTGATTCTTTCTTTTGTTGCCCTTCATTAAGTTAAATAAAAAGTCTAAAAAAATAGAAGAAAGGTCGATCACTACCTAGCCCATACCCTATTTCTTTCCCATTTTCTTTTGATGTAATCCTTAACTTAACGTCTCCTTATTGTCTCTATGAAACAATCGGAGGACGCCCTATTATGTTCTTGACTAGAGGTTAACGAAAAAAGAAAACAGGTATATATACTAAGTAAAAGCCAATTACTCATTCAATCGAATTAATATTGATTGAATGCCGGAGTACTCAAAGACTTTGATGAATATGTATACAAAGTCTCTTCTGGCCTTTCCGCAACTAAAATAAAAACGGAATTCGATTTCCGTCCTGCTATCCAATTGAATTCCAAACTCGGCTCGTAGACATAGACACTCCATTAGTAATGGAAGGACTATCAAGATTTATCAGTTTCCTCCGTTGGCTTCCGCCGGAAAAATTTTTCAAATTATAGCAGCAAAACAGAAGGGAGTATGTCAATTCTTTTGGTGATTAGGCGACACCCAGATTTGAACTGGGGAAAAAGGATTTGCAGTCCCCCGCCTTACCGCTCGGCCATGTCGCCAAAACGATAACGATACCAAATCAAAATCTATGAAAAAAATCTCCCTTTGTCTTCTTATTTATTGTACTTGTATTTTGAATCTTAATCCCGTTTTTCTTAACTGCTTTTCTAAAAGAAAGATTTCTTTTTATTTGGCTTGGATCCATCCCTTCTATTGATTGTATAGTATCTTAAAACCACACAATCTCTAAAAATTTCCCTTACTTTTTCTAGTGAAAAACAAAATTTTGAGTTTTCAGTCATAAAAGAAAAAATTCAGAACAAACTGGAACCGTTAACTATTAATTCATGAATGATTCGTAAATTTAAATCTCAAATTGCGTTTCCTTAATGATATAAGAAAATCAAAATTGATACAATCAGTATTGGTTTTTTTATTGAAAAAAAAATCCTTCGCAATTTCAATTATAACAGCAATTTCGGGTATATCTAAATCCCAGAACATTAATTGGTACACAATATTATCTAATCGGGTAATTTATCTGTATACGATACGATGTCCATAAGTAAATTTCAGGAAATTATCAATTTTTATTAAATAGCAATTCTGAGCGGGCATCACGTGCACTGTACAGAATAGGTCCAGAATAAAGGAAAGACAAGGCATATGTATATCAAGACATATATAGATAGCTATAGTTAGATCTGTAAATGTTTATTAAATAATTTAATAAACATCAGCCTTCTTAATACATTTTATATTATACATTTTATACACTTCAATCATATTCTACGAATTTGACTAAAAAAAAAAAAAAAGGAACCCATGAATCCGCGAAAAAGTTAAGGACTCCAAATTCTATATTATTTTTGACTATTATGTCTTTGTCTCATTGAACAGACCAAATCCCGAATACTTTTATGGTATCTAACCGGAGTCGAACACAGAATATCATAATAATGGTAGAAATTGAATCATTTTTCGTTTTGATATTCTATAAACCAAATTACATAAGTCTAAGTATAATTTATCAATTCTTTTCCATCTGTTGCAAATTCCAATTTGAGTAAAAAAAAATTATCTTTATTCCCTTGTTCATACATATTTCACACATTCCATATATTAGGTAAAATTTCATGTGATTCAGTAAACAGAATATAAATTCCATCATTGCTAGGCTCTCGATCCCTATGATTCGATTGAAAAATGAGCAAATAATGGGTTTTTGTCTATAAATGGGAAATAAAAAAAAATGCTTGGGGGTGGAAATGAGTCAATATCTACAATACCCGGATTGAATCAGATACAATTTGAAGGGTTTTGTAGGTTTATTGATCAGGGCTTAACAGAGGAACTTTATAAGTTTCCAAAAATTGAAGATACAGATCAAGAAATTGAATTTCAATTATTTGGGGAAACATATCAATTGGTAGAACCATTGATAAAAGAAAGAGATGCTGTATATGAATCACTCACGTATTCTTCGGAATTATATGTATCCGCGGGATTAATTTGGAAAAACAGTAGGGATATGCAAGAACAAACAATTTTTATTGGAAATATTCCTCTAATGAATTCCCTGGGAACTTCTATAGTAAACGGAATATACAGAATTGTGATCAATCAAATATTGCAAAGCCCTGGTATCTATTACCGGTCAGAATTGGACCATAACGGAATTTCAGTCTATACCGGCATCATAATATCAGATTGGGGAGGGAGATTAGAATTAGAGATTGATAGAAAAGCAAGGATATGGGCTCGTGTGAGTAGGAAACAAAAAATATCTATTCTAGTTCTATTATCAGCTATGGGTTCGAATCTAAGAGAAATTCTCGAAAATGCTCGCTACCCCGAAATTTTCTTGTCTTTCCTGAATGATAAGGAGAAAAAAAAAATCGGGTCAAAAGAAAATGCCATTTTGGAGTTTTATCAACAATTTGCTTGTGTAGGTGGGGAGCCAGTAGTTTCTGAATCCTTATGTAAAGAATTACAAAAAAAATTCTTTCAACAAAGATGTGAGTTAGGAAGGATTGGTCGACGAAATATGAACCGAAGGCTGAATCTTGATATCCCCCAGAACAACACATTTTTGTTACCGCGAGATATATTGGCAGCTGCAGATCATTTGATTGGAATGAAATTTGGAATGGGTACACTTGACGATATGAATCATTTGAAAAATAAACGCATTCGGTCTGTCGCAGATCTTTTACAAGACCAATTCGGATTGGCCCTGGTTCGTTTAGAAAATATGGTTAGAGGGACTATATGCGGAGCAATTAAGCATAAATTGATACCCACTCCTCAGAATTTAGTAACTTCAACTCCATTAACAACCACTTATGAATCTTTTTTTGGATTACACCCATTATCTCAAGTTTTGGATCGAACTAATCCATTGACCCAAATAGTTCATGGGAGAAAATCGAGTTATCTGGGCCCTGGAGGATTGACAGGGCGAACTGCTAGTTTTCGGATACGAGATATTCACCCCAGTCACTACGGACGCATTTGCCCCATTGACACGTCTGAAGGAATCAATGTTGGACTTATTGGATCCTTAGCAATTCATGCGAAGATTGGTTATTGGGGGTCTCTAGAAAGTCCGTTTTATGAAATTTCTGAGAGATCAAAAAAAGTAAGGATGCTTTATTTATCACCAAGTAAAGATGAA